CCATCTCGATCTTCCTAATCTCTTTTTATCGAGATCCACAAAGTGTGAGAAAATATCTCTTCTTAGACTTTGAAGGTCTATATTTTATTTAAAATAACACTTTTAAATTTGGAGAAATTCTCACCTATTCAGCGTAAATGAATTATTCCATAGAACTTCAAATTTTCATCTAAAAAAGCCCTTACAAAAACATCAGTAGGTATAACCTCTAAATTTATAGGCATAAACCTGTGGTTCGCACCACAAATTTCAGAACATTGACCATAATACCTTCCTAACTTTAAAGCAAAAAACCTCCCTTCATTTAAACGACCTGGCACTCCATCCATCTTAACTCCTAAACTAGGAATTGCAAATCTATGAATTACATCCCCACCTGTAACGGTTAAAGCAATAAACTCACCTCGAGGTGCAAAGGCTGGATTATCAACTTCCAATAGTCGAAAATTGCTCTTATCCTCTCTTTCTGGCAACATATATGAATCAAATTCGTGAACTTTAGGATTATCCCCTAACCTTATAGTATATTTTCAATACCACTGCAAACCAGTAGCCTTTATTTCAGCAAAGGCATCAATTGAATGAGGAGCTTCCAAGTAATATAATAACTCCAACGATGGTAACGCTAAAGTTACCAAAACAAATACTGGAAGCATTGTCCACCCCACTTCTAAGCCCTTTCTATCTATAAATTCTAAAGACCTAAAAGTTTTATACCACAATATAAAAATTCTACCCCCAACTAAACAAGCGATTACTATTAATATAATTATTTTATCATCGTGAAACTTTATCGTTTCTCGCATTATTGGTGAGACTCCGTTTTGAAAGTTTAATCCATAAATGAATCCTCTACCCAAATAAGAACTCATTTTAGAGAAGATAAATCTTTTTAGGGGCATGAGCCCTCTAGTTTATGGTATATAACTTATTCTCTAAAAAATAAAAATGTTTAAAACGAAATCATAAAACGAAATCACTTCTTAAATAACAGGAAATAAAAAGTTACCTAAAAATAACAAAGTATATACCGGCAAACTATGTAAAAAGAATACAATATAATGCCGACTGCTTAAATTAGACCAAAATTTGTTCATTTTTTTCCACTTTCCGTGACAAGTTAACACATATAAATATATTCTAAATAACCCAGCGAGAAATACAGAAAGAAAACAAAAAACTCTTCCTAAATTCCTAAATTTAAAAATCGACCCTATCAATAAAAACTCCCTCATAAGATTTAAGCTAGGAGGAGCTGAAGCTTTTGCAACGCATAATATTAACCAGAAAAAACAAAATAAAGGAGATAAACTTAAAAATCCTCGATTTAGCACTATTCTCCGAGACCCTCTTAACTCATAAAAACACTGAACACCAAAAAACAATCCCGACGAACAAACTCCATGAGCTACCAGCATTCTTAAAACTCCTAAATATCCTATATAATCACAACAAAAAAATCCTAGCATTACCAAAGACATATGTGCTACTGAAGAATAAGCCACTAATGACTTCAAATCAGATTGCCGAAAACAAATTAATCCAACCATACACATAGAATATAATAACCACACAAAAATTACATTATTCCAATTACAAAAGTAAAAAGAAATAAAAGAATTTATTCGAATTAAACCATAAGCCCCTAACTTTAATAAGACTCCTGCCAATATCATTGACCCCGCCACAGGAGCCTCTACATGAGCCTTTGGAAGCCATAAATGAACTCCATATATTGGCAACTTAACTAAAAATGCCATTATCCAAAAAATCACAAATCAACTATGTTCTAATTTAACCACATATTCATTTCCTATATTCAATTTTTTTATCCTCCTTCTTCCTGAACTGAAATAACTAAAAACTATACACAATAATAAAGGAATAGCCCCAATTATAGTATAAATCATCAAATATCTCCCAGCACGAACTCGCTCAGGCTGTACTCCCCACCTAAGAATTATTATTAATGTAGGAATTAACGAAAGCTCAAAGAAAATGAAGAATCCTAAATAATCATCAATCATAAAAGATCTAATCAATATTAAATTTAATAGACAAAAGTTGAAAAATAAATAACTTATTTTTCCAGCTTTTAACATAGATATTATCATTAAAAAAGTAATCCATACCCTTAAAATTACTAAAAATCTAGAAACTTGATCTAAAAAAAGACTATAAGAATGAAATACTATATAATGCGAAAAGGGAGAAAAAACATACTTTCTTAAAAGCAAAATTAACAAACAAAGAATCAATGATAAGCTTTTTAAATTACTAATATAAATTCTCGATATAACTAAACTTAAAACCCTTCACATAAACTAAGAATCTCACTTCTCTCCCCACTATCCTTCCCTGACCCTCGTACTATTGCCACTAATAAAGATAAACCTAAGCTGGCTTCCCCAGCAGCTACCGCCAAAAAAACTAAAGAAGAACTAATTTCTCTTGGATTTTTTAAATATACATACATAAAGAAAATTTTTAATATTAAAAATTCAAATGCAAACAATATTAATAACAAATTCTTCACCCGCAAAACTAACAATAATATATTGAAAATAAAAATTAAAATAAATAAACTATAACTCACCACCTAGGGAATAAATTCCTTTTTTGGTACGCAAAACCAAGGTTTTCTATAAACTACTAAGTAAACCTCAACTTCAGTTGAGGTTACCTTGTTACGACTTTTCTTTTCTATTAGAAAAGAATGACGGGCGGTATGTACTCAACCCTGAACTCCCAATATTCACAAATACTTACTAATTATTTATTACTTCCGAGTCTTAATTCCTATACTTTTACACCTTTATTCCTTTTTTCTAATCAAAATAGCGAAACTAACCCTCTTTTCATAAGCAGCACAATGACCTGCCTTGACTAAAACAGTAACGCCCTCTTTTCTTCTCTCAAAAGGTAGACTTAAAACGGCCGTACACTAACTAAAAAGAAAAGGTGAATTATTACGCGGATTATCTATTACGCGTCACGCTCCCCCGGTGAGAAAGATTGCCGCCAGGTCCTTTAAGTTTCGGTTTACTACTACTATGGGTTTTAATTTACCTTTGGAATAATGAGGTATCTAATCTCAGTTTTAAATCCAATTTTAGGAATTTCTGTATAAAGAATTTGTTTTACTACTAAACCTATTTAACCATTAGTTCAGCTTTTTTTTCTTTATTTTAAAAAATTTCCAAGATCCCTAGCATAAAGATAAGATCAGGTATAACCGCAGCTGCTGGCACAAGTATCCGCCTCTAAAAAAATTAATCCCCTAATCGAGCTTTCACTCATAGAAAAACACTCACTACTAACACCCATAATCAATATTGTTTTATGGTACTCATATAAAATATCTACTGCTAGTTGAATTAATCGTTCTTTAGTCTACCAAAACCAAATAGATTAAAGGCTGAGTAAAAAATACAATCTTTGAATCTGCAATTCAACGCAAAACTATGCTTTCAACCCTTATGAGAAACATAAGTTATTTCTAGAGCTACAATCTAACGCCTTTTTTAGACTATCTCACTTTTGAGAAAAGTTATCACCTTAGCCTCTTCAAGGCCACGCTCTATTTGAGCTATCAAAAAAATTTAATGGTCATTTTTTAAAACCATTCTTTAACAATGAACTACTCCCTTCTTCCTTAATATTTCTTTTAAATCAGACTTTTAATATTCATAAAACAAAAAATAATATCAATACAGTCCTCACCGTTAAAAAAGGCAATTTAGACATTTGAGGCATACATGGGGGAAGTTATCTTCAAAAAACGAGCCGAAATCGTTTCCCAATTCTTTGGTCCCCATGAAACTTTAAATTTTTCCTTAAAATAGGTAACATTATAAAGTAACTAAAATATAATACTGTGCCAAACCGCCCAATATCCACATAAGGATCTTCCACAGGACGCGATCCTATCCACAGCAATATTAAAATACTACCCAGTCAAGTTCAAAACATCACCTGGTGCAAAGTAGAATATGATCTTGTTCGCTGATTTCTCTGAAAAATTAAAGGCAAAACAAATAATATAGCGACACTCAAAACCAAAGCTATAACCCCACCTAACTTTTTAGGAATAGATCGAAGTATTGCATAAGCCGGTAAAAAATATCACTCAGGCTGAATATGAACCGGAGTCACTAAAGCTTTAGCCTCAATATAGTTCTCAGGGTCCGTAAAGAAGTCAGGAGAATAAATTACTACCCTAATAAATATTAACAGTACCAATCTAAAACCCACTATATCCTTAATCCTAAAATAAGGATGAAAAGGTATCTTATCTCCTTTTGAAGCCAAACCTAAGGGATTATTAGAACCACTATCATGTAAAAACACTACGTGTACTACAACAAATCCTAAAATAGCAAAGGGAATAATAAAATGCAGTGCAAAAAACCGAGTTAAAGTAGGATAACCTACAGCAAACCCCCCTCAAATTCACTGAACCAAATCTTTTCCAACATAAGGAACTGTGGAGAAAAAATTAGTAATTACAGTTGCTCCTCAATAAGACATTTGCCCCCAAGGTAAAACATATCCCAAAAAAGCTGCAGCCATAGATAAAAATAATATAACTACACCAGTATTTCAGACATGATTAAATAAATATGATCCATAATACACTCCTCGTCCTATATGCAAATATAAAAAAAGGAAAAAAGCTGAAGCTCCTTTTGCGTGAATTGCCCGAATAATTCATCCAAACCCTACTTCTCGTGTTATAGAATCCACCGACTGAAAAGAAACTTTTAAATCGGACACATAATGAACAGCTAAAAATAAGCCAGTTATTATTTGAACACCCAAAAATACCCCCAATAAAGACCCAAAACCTCACCAATAAGAAATTTTCTTAGGTGAGGGAAGATCATATATTACACCTTTAATACTTTTAACTACCGAACGGTCTCGCCGAACAGAAGAAACTATTTTAGCCCTTTGGCCAAAAACCAGAAAAAGAGACAAAAAATCACCTTTGTCGCCACAAAACAATATTCTTACTTAAACTATCTTTTTATGGCTTTGGATTCTATTGAACCAACCTCCGAATTACAAAATCGACGCAATTTTTGCTTCTAAAGCCCTACACTATATTAGAGCGACCAAAAATATATAGAACAAAGAAACCGGCAAAAACACCTTTCATGCTAAATGCATTAATAGATCATACCGAAATCGAGGTAAAGCACTACGAATCCATAAAAATGAAAAAGTAAATATTCTACCCACAACTATATAAATTCCATTCCCTCTTGAAAAAAATAAAATAGCCGTTAAAAAACTCATAAGTAATATTTTTCCATATTCAGATAAAAATAAACATGCAAATTCAAAAGCCGAATACTCTATATTAAACCCTGAAACCAACTCTCTTTCTCCTTCCGCAAAATCGAACGGAGCACGATTAGTTTCTGCTAAACTCGAAACTAATCATATTACCACAATAGGCCCCAGAATAAAAACATATAAATAATCCTTATATAAATAATCTATAAAAGAGTATCTACTATTCAAACAACATGGTAAAAAAATTACAATTATCAAAGCCACCTCATAAGAAATAGTCTGAGCTGCCCCCCGAACCGAACCTAATAAAGCATACTTAGAATTCCTACCTCATCCTGAACCTAACAAAGTATAAACTTGAAGCCTCGCTATACACAAAAACAATACTATCCCCAAGCTAACAAAATATTTTTTAAAATAAGATGGGAATAAAGATCATCCCAACACCATCAATAAAAAAGATAAAATTGGCCTTAACCAGAATAATAATATATTAGCAAGATTCGGAGTTCCCAACTCCTTAAAAATCAACTTTCCACCATCAGCGATAGGTTGCAGTAAACCCAGATAACTTACCTTATTTGGCCCCTTACGAGATTGTATATAACCTATAACCTTACGCTCCAATAAAGTCAAAAAAGGAATCGCTATTAATATTTTTACAAAAATTACACCCCAAGGTATTAAAAAAGACAGAAACCTAAACATGTTCTCCTAAATACTGACCTATTAATAACCTAAAAACAAATCCCTGTATAAAGCTAATGCCCACCTCAAACAAAATATACCCCCACATTAAAATAACTACAACAGTCAAAAATTTCCTTCTAACCCCCATTAAACTAATAAAAACATGTCCAGTAGTAATATTAATTCTCAAACGCAATGAAAGAGTTAAAGGACGGATAATATTCCTCACTATCTCAATTATAGCTAAAATAGGAGCTAAATAACCCGGCGACCCACTAGGAGTAAAATTAGAAAAAAACTTTATAAAAGAATACTCTGTCCTAGATCACAACATTCTTAATCATAAAACCCAAGAGGCCGTAAAAGTTAAAACCATTTGAGTTGTCAAACCAAACACATAAGGGAACAACCCTCAAATATTTCTTCCTAAAATCAAAAAAAATCTTCCACCAATTATTATATATCTACCCTTAACTTGATTTATAGAGGGGGCCTTAATTTTCTCATAATGCCATGACAGAAGACTCGAAAAAAACTGCCTCACTCGCCTCAAACTAAAATAAAATAATTTAATTTTTCAAAACAACCACAAAAATCCTAAAAACCACACAACAATTTTTAAAATCTGAACTTTTGAATAACAATAGTCTGCCCTAGTAAACAAATCATAAATCATTAGTGTGGGGGTTTCCCCAGAGTTTACTATATCACAGTAACCTGCTATCGCAGTCCTCACACTTATCTGATAAAATAACTAAAGGGGCAACTTAAATTAACACCAAAAAGTTAACAGCTTTACGTACTCTTTATACTACCCTCTAAGTCTATATCATTAAAATTACACCCCTACTTATTAATATAAGCAACAGAAAATAATCAATTTTCCAACTAAGAGAAGTTCTGCGACTTCTACTTTCTAAATTAGTAAAAAAGGAACCATAAATTTTTATAAAGACCTTAATATAAGCAACTACCTGAAGTATTAATAACCCAGACAATATAAGAGAAACTCTTCAACCACCTAAATCCTTATAAATTGGATATTCTACCATATAATTTTTTTTATCCATTACCTCTATTTGCTTTATCATTAAATCCCCTTCTCTTACTCTTAGTCCCCTAAACAAATAAATCTTTCTAATAAAACCCAATAAGGGAGGAAGACCTGAAAATATTAATACCGCTAAACTAACATTTAACAATAAATCTATTTTTATTCCTTTTTCCCTTTTTCTATCTAATAAATTAACCCCTTTCTTAAACAATATCAATCCAACACCAAAAACCCTTATTCTATAACAAACAAAATATATTATAGCCATTTTAAAATAGAAATTAAATAAACAAAAAAAGAGTCTCATTTTACCTATCGAAGACCAAGCCATCAATAACTTAATCTGATTTTTGGAAAAATTTATCCCTATAGCTGATATTACTAAACCCAGAAAACAAATCAAAAGAGACAACCAAAGAGAAAGATCAAAAGCCAAACGAATTAATATTATTAAAGGTACCTTTTGAACCGTTCTCATCAATATAATAGAAAACCAGTCCAAACGATTAAAAACAGAGGGCACCCACCAAAAAAAGGGAGGAACGCCCAACTTTATACATAAACCCATGACCCCTAAAATACTAAATTTTCCTAAAATTCTCCCCCAAGCGAAAAGCATACTCCCTAGAACTTGAACCAAAAAATAATAAATTCCAACTTTAATCTCTTTATCTTTCACTTCCCGATTTTTCAATAACATAAAAGGTATAATTCCAAACATTTTAATCTCTAAACCTAGCCAAACTAAAAATAGTTTACTGCTTAGAATAGAAATAAATATACCAAACATTATTATTTTAAATAAACAAAATTTCCTAACCCACTTGAGTTTTAAATAACTAAACAAGAAGTATGAATAACTTTTACTCTATAAAAGGTTAGCAGCCCTCCATACCAAAATGGATACTTCCCTTTTCTCCATTATTTTATCTAGGAAGATCAAATCCGTATCAATAAATGAAGAAATACAGAAAGATTCACACTACATCAACAAAATGTCAATATCACGCTGCCCTTTCAAAAAAGACATGCTTACCTTCTGTTAAATTTCCCCTTCCTTGACGGAAAAGAACCATTCTCAATAAAATTGCTCCGACAGTTACATGTAGACCGTGAAAACCGGTCAAGAAGAAAAACAAAGTTCCATAAGCCCTACTATTACCTCTAAAACCTCTCCTTACATACTCTTGAGACTGTAAAAATAAAAAATACACCCCCAAAATTATAGTTAAGATTAAAAAACAATCTCTCACAAAAGTTTGATTTTGAAGCAAAGTATGATGCGCCGCAGTCACGGTAATTCCTGAAAATAATAAAATCAGGGTATTTAATAAAGGTAAACCGAAAGGATCTAAAACAACCTTACCGTATTCTTCCCTCGTTCAATCCCCTCCTACATCTTCTTTGGGATGCCAACAATTATGGAAATAAGCCCAAAAAAAGGCTGAAAAAAATAAAACTTCAGACCTTATAAAAAGAGCCATCCCAAACCGGAAACCGAACCTAACTATCGCATTATGAAAACCACCTGTTTTCTCCTTGAACATATCGAACCATCATATAAATAATATAAACGTTAATAAAGTTAATCCTATCTTTGTATTAATGCTGCAATTGAAGTGTCAACTTATTACTGCTCCACCGGCAGTTTTTAACGCGGCAACTACAATAATACAAGGTCAAGGACTCACTTTTACTAAATGCATTTTCTGATCCCCCTTAAACCTTCTAACCATTGGGGCTAATCATCGTCCTAATACGCTCTTTATAGAAAGCAGATAAATTAGTAGTTTAAAACTATATAAAGGATACTAAGCTCCTCTTCTACATTAGAATACTAATTTTCTAGGGATGAAAATATATTCAATTTAGGTCTGACAAACCTATGTTATTATTCCTTAACTAACCCCCAAAAAATAAAAACTATTTCTTCCAACTCAGAACGCCCCGACGCCATTCTTCTAAAGTACCTAAAAGCAATATCCAAATAAATACCATTAATAATAGTCGATTCTTAAAATAATCTACCTGATACTGAAAAGGTAACTGTAATAATAAAGATAACTCAACATCAAATATTATAAATAATATTACTATTATAAAAAATCGAAGGGAAAAGGGAATTCGCGCCTTATCCTTTGGATCAAATCCACATTCAAAAGGAGAAGCCTTTTCACGAGACCTTACAAAATTCTTCCGACTTGTTCATGTCACTCACAAAAAAATTAAAATCACTAAGACTCTTCCCAAGATTATGCCGTCAATTAATATTTTCTTCATTTAAGGGCAATTAAAAATTGTCCTATAACTCCCAAAGTTATTATTCTTTATAAACTACCCCTAAAACAAAGGGGACCTTAATTGGTCCTTCCTCAGAGTAAGAATCTGCTGCTCTAAAAGCTTCCCTTGGTATAAGAAAACTACGTTTACTTTAGAATCCAAATTCCCACGTGCAAGTTACACTTTCTTATAAAGAGATAAAATATCATCTTTGGAGCTTAAATCCAACGCATAAATCTGCCATCCTAAACCGACTATAATAATTCTAAATGAAAGAACTAAACAGAACTAAGATAAAAATCATCCTCACCAAATAAAACTTTATATTAGGCTGAAAAAAATAAGAAAAAGACTTTCTAAAAGCACTCCCCCCCCTTAAAATATTATTATCAACCTTCTCAATAACATTACTAAAACTCCCTTGATCCAACAATTTATAATAATCATTCCCCAAATCAGACAATTTATCAATCCAAAATGATCCTTTAAAGGGAGATATATAATTAATTTCGGAAAAAAACCAACTAAAAGTTGTTTTCCTAACCTTAACCTTTATCCAAGCTAAACAAATACCAGAAAAAATCAATAAAAGCACAAATACCTTCATCAATCTACAAGGAAAAAGCCAATTCATTCTAAAAAAGTCTATCTCTAAAACTCTTCCAGCGCAGATTCTTCCCATATATAAAGGCAAAAGGGAAAGATAAAAAACTTTTTTATCCCTTTTTCGGCTTAAAACCCCAAAACCTTTCCCTAAAAATAATTGAAACAGAAGCCGACAAATGTAAAAAGAAGTAAAAGGCAAAGAGAACAATAATAAATGATGAAAGGTTTCTTTAATTAAAAACAAGTCTTTCTCTATTATAAATTCCTTAGAAAAGAAACCTGAAAAAAAGGGTAGTCCCATCAAAGAAAATCTACTCACTCCCAACCTTATTCTTACAAGAGGAGAGCAAACCCCCATTCCAGAAAGTCTTCGAAGGTCTTGAAAATGTCCATTTTTTACCATAAGATATCCTACACAAATAAACATCATAGCCTTAAACAAAGCATGAGTTATCAAGTGAAAGAAAGCATAACTACTTAACCCTAAGGAAACAGCTACCGCCATAAAACCTAATTGACTCAAAGTCGAAAAAGCCACTATCTTCTTACCATCTCACTCTACGCAAGCAGCCAAACTGGCAGAATACAGAGTTCAAAGACCACAAATACCTATAATCAAGAACATCCAACTAGTAATAATATAATTAAATCGTATCATTAAATAAATCCCAGCAGTTACTAAAGTAGAAGAATGAACTAATGCTGAAACAGGAGTTGGTGCTGCCATGGCAGCAGGCAACCAACTAGAAAACGGAAATTGAGCCCTCTTAGTAAAACACCCAAGGAACAAAACTAATATAAATCCCCAAAAGACTTCTTCTTTATACAATCCTTTTATATCTCAATGTCCCTGCATTAACAAAAATGCTAATGCAACCAAAAACAGCCCATCCCCTATCCGATTAAGTAAATAAGTCTTTAACCCAGCAGCTCAAGAAGAGCTTCTCAAATAATAAATCACTAACAAAAATCTAGTAATCCCTAATCCATCCCAACCTATTAATAAAAAGAAAAAATGAGGAAAAAATATCATACAAAACATAGAGAACACAAAGCAATAAACCAAATAATGAAACCGATTAGGAAAAAGTTCTTTTTCCATATAAACTACAGAAAACTTAAGCACACAAGAAACAATTATACATAAAGTAGAAAAGAACAACAAAGACATAGAATCCAACAGAAAAACAAAATCTAAATTTCTATTGCCCAACTTTACAACTTTTCACGAAAACATAAAATTTCCCATTTTTATTAAAGGTAACAAAATAATGCCCCCCAACAGGAAAACTTTACTAATGAAATTAACAGATTTCAACAAAGGCCTTGGGTTAAAAAACCCTAATTCAACGTTCAAAATTGAATGATAACATCATAAGACCTTAAAACGTAGGCCGCAGTGCACCTCGGGTTTTGAAAGTCAACTTAGTAACCAACCACAAAACTAATAATAACATAACTCCAACGACTATCAACATTATAAACTCCTCTTCTTTAAACAAATTATAACTATATTTTTTAAATTTTTTATCACAAAACAAACGAATTTTATGCCTGAATCTATAATATATAAAAGAAAACATTAATAATATTAAAAATTTTACCTTTACCAAAAATGCTTTTAAATTTCTCTTAGCAACCAAAAAAAACAAAGGATTATATTTTAAAGAAGATAAATAAAAAAACAAAACCAATAACCCACCAATATAAATAATGAAAAATATCAATGATAATCATGATAGAAATGATAACCTTATCATTATCCTGATAGAAAACCTCAACCCCAAAATTAATCCACCTAACTTTAATCTTTTAGAAGAATAAATAGTCAAATAGTTTATAACTAAAATCAAACATCATCCAAACGAGCCCACTTAGGATGTACTCTATCGTACTAAAATTATCTAGAAAGGATAATCTCCTCCTGGATGATCCTAATTTTTAGCAATTTTTAATTTTTTTTCTTTATTAGTTTGTATATATATATATATAAGTTGTTTTCTATAAATATAAGAGGTATAACCTTCTTTAGGTCCTAAACCTAATGCATTTTACTCTGCCATCTTAAAAAATAAGGGGTTTTTAATCCGCATCACTAAATCAATTCCTTTCGTACAAAAACTTCACAACAGAAGATAGAAACCAACCTGGCTCACGCCGGTCTTAACTCAAATCACGTAAAATATTAAAGGTCGAACAGACCTACTATTAGAACTTTTGCGCCAAAAAGTATTTTTGATTCAACATCGAGGTAACAATTTTTTGTTTTGATAAGTACTCTCAACAATTTTTGTCCTGTTATCCCTGTGGTAATTTAAATCTTTATCCCCAAAGTAGGATCATAAACAATTTGGTAAAAATAGAAACGCCCCATTTAAACAGAATTATTTCTGTAAAATTCATCAGGGTCTTCTCTTCTTTCTAAAAAATCTCGGTTTTTTGACCCGAGAAAATAAGTTCGAAAAAAGCTAAAGAAAAAATAACTCTCATTCAGCCGTTCAAACAAGTCACCATTTAAAAGACAATTAATTATGCTACCTTCGCGCAGTTAAAATACCGCGGCTATTTATACATTAACACTGAGCAGGCTATATCTTTAATCTTTTCTAAAGAAAATGTTTTTGCTAAACAGTTGGAATTATTTTCGAGTCACTATAACTTTATTAGTACTACTGATTCCAGCACTATTTAAATCTAATTTAAAAGAAAAGAATTAAATAAAAACGATTTATAAATTTTTAAAGTAGAAACACTTATTTATTATAGGTACTCCTCACCTTAAATTATTACTTTACACTTATAAAATTTTGTTATGACCCTATGCATAGGATTTACCTATACAAATTAATTGAATATGATACTCTTAAATTAGCTATAACTATCTCCGATAATGTTATCCATGCTATTAACTTTTTTATCGAAAATCTCATTTATCAATATACTCTAAGCTAAAAATTAATTTATCAGAATAGTTTCGAATTATGGACTAAACCTATAACTTACTGAATCATGATGCAAAAGGAACAGACGAAACTGAAGTTTTTGTACTAAAAGGAAAAAATCTCGTCAGTTCCCGCAAAATTCAACATCTTTTCCCTTCCAATAATTTTTGGTCCTACTGTTTGGAAAACAGTTATTCTAAATAGAACTTAAAGGAAAACTCTTACCGAACAACTACTAAATAACCTACCCCTTGATCAACTCTATGAACATCCATAGGGTATGCTTCAGAAATTCATTCTGGTTGAGTCGAAGGCCCTCCTACATATATAACCTTTCGTTCTCTTACTAATCCTTCTCATATAGTCAATACAAAAAAAACCACTCCAACAACTGACATTAACGAACCATAACTAGAAATAGCTTTTCAATAAGCAAACCCATCAGGGTAATCTCTATATCGACGTGGCATTCCTCCTAAACCTAAGAAATGTTGAGGGAAAAAAGTAATTTTTACTCCCAAAAACATCACCCAAAAATGAGCCACTACCATCGCTGATTTTAAAGCTATTCCTGTAAACAGCGGCCATCAATGAACAATTCCAGCGAAAATTCTAAATACTGCACCCATAGACAAAACATAATGAAAATGAGCTACTACATAATAAGTATCATGTAAACAAACATCTAAACTTGCTCTAGCCAAAACTACTCCAGTTAAACCACCAATCGTAAATAAAAAAATAAATCCCGTAGCCCACATAGCTCCTGGTACCTCAGCCAAATGCCGAAGCGGACGTCCATGAAATGTAGCTAACCAACTAAAAATCTTTATCCCTGTAGGAACCGCAATTACCATTGTTGCTCCTGTAAAGTATCCACGACTATCAACATCTAATCCTACTGTATACATGTGATGAGCCCAAACAACAAATCCTAAAATTCCAATTCCCACTATAGCATACAACATCCCAGTATGACCAAAAGCTTCATCCTTTCCCCTGTAAAATGTTACTATTTGAGAAATCATTCCAAACCCAGGTAAAATCAAAATATAAACCTCTGGATGTCCAAAAAACCAAAATATATGCTGGAACAAAACTGGATCTCCTCCTCCCGAAGGATCAAAAAAAGTAGTATTAAATTTTCGATCAGTCAATAACATAGTAATTCCCCCTGCTAATACAGGTAGTGATAACACTAGCATATATGCAGTAATTATCATTGCCCAAATAATTAAAGGATACCGATGTCATACCATTCCTCCCTTACTCCCATTTCCTATCGTCCTTATAAAATTAATAGAACCCAAAATAGAACTTGCTCCTGCAAGATGAAGAGAAAAAATAGCTAAATCAACACTCGCACCGGCATGAGCTAAATTTCTAGACAGAGGTGGATATAAAGTTCATCCTCCTCCTACACCTTTTGCCACAAAAAAAGAACCAATTAATAACATTACAGAAGGCATTAACAATCATAATCTTAATTTTTTCAATCGGGGAAAATTCATATCAACTACCCCTAAATAAATAGGTATCAATCATTTACCAAAGCCACCAATCATTACAGGCATCACAAAAAAGAAAATCATAACTAAACCATGAGCAGTTATTACTCTTTTGTAAACCTGGGAGTTTTGTAATATTCTTCCCGGCTGTCCAAGCTCTAAACGAATAATGAACCTTAAACCAGTTCCTATCAAGCCTGCTCAAACCCCTAAAATTAAATATAAACTCCCTATATCCTTATGATTAGTAGTATAAAACCAATGACTAAC